AATGAACTTTCTAGTTCTTTTTATAGTTATCAGAATTCTAGTTACATGTCTGATACTCAATCTGATACTCAATATAATTGGAATAATCATATTTATAATTGCATCGGCAGTTATCTTCAGTCTCAAATCTGTATCCATACTTCGACAGTAAGTGAGATTGATAATGTAAGTGAGAGTTACATTTATAGGGCCATTTGTGGTGAAAGTAGAAATAATAGTGAAAAAGAGGATTTGGGTATACAAATCTGCACGAAGGATAGTGATTTAACTATAGGAGAAAGTTCTAATGATCTCGACGTAACTCAAAAATATAGGCATTTGTGGGTTCAATGCGAAAGTTGTTGTGGATTAAATTATAAGAAATTTTTGAAATCAAAAATGAATATTTGTGAACAATGTGGATATCATTTGAAAATGAGTAGTTCAGATAGAATTGAGCTTTCGATCGATCCCGGTACCTGGGATCCTATGGATGAAGACATGGTCTCTCTGGATCCCATTGAATTTCATTCGGAGGAGGAACCTTATAAGGATCGTATTGATTCTTATCAAAGAAATACGGGATTAACTGAGGCTATTCAAACAGGCATAGGCTACATAAATGACATTCCCGTAGCGGTTGGGGTTATGGATTTTCAATTTATGGGGGGTAGTATGGGATCCGTAGTTGGGGAAAAAATTACCCGTTTGATTGAGTATGCTACCAATCAATTTTTGCCTCTTGTTATAGTGTGTGCTTCCGGGGGGGCGCGCATGCAAGAGGGAAGTTTGAGCTTGATGCAAATGGCTAAAATATCGTCTGCTTTATATGATTATCAATCAAATAAAAAGTTGTTTTATGTATCAATCCTTACATCTCCTACTACTGGTGGAGTGACAGCTAGTTTTGGTATGTTGGGTGATATCATTATTGCTGAACCCGACGCCTACATTGCATTTGCGGGTAAAAGAGTAATTGAACAAACATTGAATAAAACAGTACCCGAGGGTTCGCAATCGGCTGAATATTTATTCGAGAAGGGCTTATTTGACCTAATCGTATCACGTAATCTTTTAAAAAGCGTTTTGAGTGAGTTATTTAAGTTCCACGCTTTCTTTCCTTTGAATCAAAATGGAATAGAGACAAAATAAAATAGAGCACTAAGCTCAATTATTTGTAGCAAATAGGTAGTTGTTTATCAGAATCAAAAAAAAGGAGAATTGTCTTTCGTCACATAAGATCGAATTGTATATTGTATAAATAAGCAAAAGTTGTGTATAACTTCTCCTTATCTCTATTTATGATTAAAATCTCTATAAAAAGATGGAATTCCCCCTTTCATAAAATTAGACAAACAAGGCGTAATTATTCTTCGCCTCTTATGTATATAATTCAACTCTAAAAAACAAAAAGTTTTTTATTTCCATTTCCCGAAAATCCTGTTTTATCTAAAAATACCTGTTGGTTCGTATTCTAATGAATTGTTCGATAATCTGTAAGAAATTCTTTCTTTTTTTAGTAAATCTAAATTCGAAGACAAGACGAAAAGACAAATACTTAGTTCTACACTTCTTGTTCTTATTCTAGACACTCACTTAAATATTTAGATATAGAGATGTAGATACTTCGATTTAGAGTTATGTTGTCTTAATAATTGAAATTGAGTATTAAATGAGTTATTACAGTCATAATAATGAGCTTCATTTCAATTTATTATTTTCATTCTTTTCTAATTTTATTAATTCTAATTATTATAAGATATATTGAATTTATAAATAATAACATAACAGGTACAAATAATAAATTGAGGTACCCATTCTATGACAACTTTCAGTTTTCCCTCTATTTTTGTGCCTTTAGTAGGCCTAGTATTTCCGGCAATTGCAATGGCTTCTTTATCTTTTCATGTTCAAAAAAACAAGATTCTTTAGATTCGAGGTGACCCTATATCTATACCCTCCAATTGTTTCAAAACTTAGATTTGTATCATAAAACAGATATTCCTTTATTGAAATTTATTGAAATAGGGTATAATATGTGATTTTCACCGAGCAAACAAAAAAATAAAAAAGCACAGGGCCCCTAGGGCCGCTGACACAAGATATATAGTCAATGAATTCTATCCGTGATCTGAATCCACTGGATGGCTCAAATTGGCAATGGAAGATTTGTGTATTTAGGTGTATAGTGGGATTTTCTGAGGTATGATAGTTTTTGTTTTTTAGATCTAACCAATTTGATGACTTATTCCTAAGGTTCATACCAAACTAGTGCTAGTTGATGACAGTTATTTCATAAATAAAAAAGTAAAGTCAAATTAATTTGAGGTAGTCTCTCAATTCCAATAAAATACAATCGGATCGAGTATGAGTTGGCGATCAGAACATATATGGATAGAACTTATCGCGGGGTCTAGAAAAATAAGTAATTTCTGCTGGGCCTTTATCCTTTTTTTAGGTTCATTGGGATTCTTATTGGTTGGAACATCCAGTTACCTTGGACGAAATTTTATATCCTTTTTTCCTTCTCATCCAATCATTTTTTTTTCGCAAGGGATCGTGATGTCTTTCTACGGACTCGCGGGTCTCTTTATTAGTTCCTATTTGTGGTGCACAATTTTTTGGAATGTAGGTAGTGGTTATGATCGATTCGATAGAAAGGAAGGCGTAATGTGTATTTTTCGTTGGGGATTCCCTGGAAAAAATCGTCGCATATTACGTCGATTCTTTATAAAAGATATTCAGTCCATTAGAATAGAAGTTAAAGAGAGTATTTATGTTCGTCGTGTTCTTTATATAGACATCCGAGGGTGGGGGGCCATTCCCTTAACGCGCATTGATGATAATTTGACTCCAAGAGAAATTGAACAAAAAGCTACTGAATTGGCCTATTTCTTGCGTGTACCAATTGAAGTATTTTGATAACTGGTAGATTCCCGCTTTATCAGGAGATAAAAACACAAGAATCCCCTCCTTTTCTGATTCAGATATTCTTTCCCGATATTTTTTTAGTATTTCTTTATTCGAAGTGGATTCTTAAGTCAATTTCTCTATTCTTTCTAGATTCAAAGACTAACCAAAAAATCCTAAACTAAATAACTAAATAAAAGAGATTCATAGGTTCCATACCTTGTATAGAATATAGAACTCATAGGTAAAAGAAACATTTAATCGCATAAAGTGGACGAGTGGAGTTGGTTGATTAACAATTCACAGAGGAAAAAATGGCAAAAAGGAAAGTATTCACACCTCTGGTATATCTTGCATCTATAGTATTTTTGCCCTGGTGGCTTTCTCTCTCATTTAAAAAAAGTCTGGAATATTGGGTTACTAATTTGTGGCATACTGGTCAATCCGAAATTTGTTTGAATGAGATTCAAGAAAAGAGTATTCTAGAAAAATTCATAGAATTGGAGGAACTGTTCGTCTTCGACGAATTGATCGATGAATATTCAGAAATACGTCTACACAAGCTTCGTATAGGAATCCAACAAGAAATGATCCAACTAATTAAGATACACAATGAGGATCGTATTCAGACGATTTTGAACTTCTCAACAAATATAATATGTTTTGTTATTCTAAGCGGATATTCTATCATTGGTAATGAAGAACTTGGTATTCTTAACTCGTGGTCCCAGAAATTCCTATATAACTTAAGCGATACAGTCAAAGCTTTTTCGATTCTATTATTAACTGACTTCTGTATCGGATTTCATTCACCCCACGGTTGGGAATTACTGATTGGCTCTGTCTACAAAGATTTTGGATTTGTTCATAATGATCAAATTCTATCTGGTCTTGTTTCCACCCTTCCAGTCATTCTTGATACAACTTTTAAATATTTGATTTTTCGTTATTTAAATCGAGTATCTCCGTCACTTGTAATTATTTATCATTCAATGAATGGCTGATAAAAAAATAAAAAATCCACTGATATTAATCTAATAAAATTAGAGCCCCTGTTATTTTGGTTATTTTGTAGTTGTACATAAACAAAGTATTGAAAATCGTACTTACGTTTTCTATTTTTAACCATCTTCGGGATTCATCCGATATTTATATTATTCCCCAGTAAAATTAGTTAAGTAACTAACAGAATCGTGGATAAGGAACTATACTAGCGACTTACCCCCCTTATTGTAATTGTAGAAACTTTTGGATCAACTATTGGACCATGGAAAATAGAAACACCTTTTCTTGGATAAAGGAACAGATTACTCGTTCTATTTCCGTATCGCTTCTAATCTATATCATAACCCGTCCGGACATTTCAGAAGCATATCCCGTTTTTGCACAGCAAGGTTATGAAAATCCACGAGAAGCGACGGGGCGTATTGTATGCGCCAATTGCCATTTAGCTAATAAGCCCGTGGATATTGAGGTTCCGCAGGCGGTACTTCCGGATACTGTATTTGAAGCAGTTGTTCGAATTCCTTATGATATACAACTGAAACAGGTTCTTGCTAATGGTAAAAAGGGGGGTTTGAATGTGGGGGCTGTTCTTATTTTACCGGAGGGTTTTGAATTAGCCCCTGCCGATCGTATTTCTCCTGAGATGAAAGAAAAGATAGGCAATTTGTCTTTTCAGAGCTATCGCCCTAATAAAAAAAATATTCTTGTGATAGGACCCGTCCCTGGTCAGAAATATACCGAAATAGTCTTTCCTATTCTTGCCCCTGACCCGACTAATAAAAAAGATGTTTACTTCTTAAAATATCCTATCTACATAGGTGGGAACAGGGGAAGGGGTCAGATTTATCCCGACGGGAGCAGGAGTAACAATACAGTTTATAATGCTACAACAGCAGGCATAGTAAGCAAAATAATCCGAAAAGAAAAAGGGGGGTATGAAATAAACATAACAAATGCGGACGGGCGACAAGTGGTTAATATTATCCCCCCAGGACCAGAACTTCTTGTTTCCGAGGGTGAATCGGTCAGATTGGATCAACCATTAACAAGTAATCCTAATGTAGGCGGGTTTGGTCAGGGAGATGCAGAAATAGTACTTCAAGATC